GTTAAAGCTCTTATATATGGTCCGCTCTAGATATAGTAGAAATATCAAAATTCTTATTATTTAATTATTTATTATTATAATTAGAAATTGAATATTATAAAAATAACAAATTATTATAACACTAACAGGGCGATGGGGAAAATAAGAATCCCCACCCCGGAAATGAAAAAAAAAAAAAAGATATTCAAAAAAGAAAACCTTTGTATCTTATTCGAGTTAAACCAATTCAGGTTACTCCAAATTTATTTGTCGTACAAAAAAACTTTTTGAATTACCCGTAGAAAGAGATTTCGCTAATGAAAAAGCTTTCAACGAAGCCCAATATCCTTTCTTTTTCCAAACATTTTTTCGAATACGCTTTTTTGATGTAGAAGTACGTTTTTTTGGAACTGCCATTCAAAAAAAAAGGTTATGCAGTGCTATAGTTGGATGTCAAAGACATCTATTTTTAAACAAAAACGATCGGTCTCTTTATCTTTATGTCATTATTTATCTATTCCTATAGATTTTCTAGATTCTAATTATATATATATACTACTATACACTACTATACAAATTTCATAAAAAACAAAAAAAAATAGAGATGGGAAAATAACATAAAATGCTTCTATTCTACAACAAAAAAAAAACAATATGATATAACCTTTTTTTATTTATATTCCATACACTATGCAGAAAAAAAAAGAAGAATTTGTATTTAATTTATTGGTACCTTTCTTTTTTATATCTCCATTCAAATCTATAGGATAGATTAGGATCTATTATGACATATAAATTGAATTGATGAAATTAAAAAAACGTAAAAAAAAAGTCTTTCCTTTTCTATTTCTATCTCTGCCTATTTTTTTTGTCGTCCTACATTTATAATTTATACATCTCCATTTATACATGAAAAATACATCAAAACAAAAAGTGTAAAAAAACCATTTTATCTACCTAATAAAATAAAAAAACAAACTTGAATTTTTTTTTTCTATTAATTGGTAATTGGTCAAGCTCGAAGAGAGAGTATGCCCAATTTTCATTTTCAATCAAATTCGAATGAGACTCGTAGTTAATCTGTTAAAGGATACATAATTTTGAAAAAAAAAAGAATATTTTAATTTTAGTAATAGTCATTTTTACCTTTAATTATATGGAAATGGAAAGAAAACATCGGATAGTCAAGAATAAATTCATTTATTGTAACGGAAGACAATCAATCAATTCCGCAATGAAAATGAACTAGTTAATAAGTTCGAATAAACAAACTCAAATATCGAATAAACAAACTCAAATAATTCGTTTTTCTTTTATTAAGTCAAGTTCTAGGACATCCTATGATTCATATCGAAATCAAGTACTTTTTGTGGTGGAATTCTTTGTATTCTTTATCGATGTATATAAATTATCGCCATACGTAATAATAAATAATAATTGATATTTTCAGAAAAGAAAAATCTTACTAAACAAATAATTTTTTTTTTTCATTAGTAACTCGGTGATATCATTTGATTCCTTCTAACTTCGAAATTTGAATATTTTTAAAATATTTGAGAAAGATTAAAAGATTAAGAATAGAAAATTCGAGTTAACTTTGTAATATCTTAATTTTTTTATTGCTCCCTTTCAATCAAAAGAGATAAGAGCCGGTGAATCAGAAACGATTAATTAAGAAAGAATAAGAAAAAAAAGTTTTTATGGAGCATACATATCAATATTCATGGATCATACCTTTTGTGCCACTTCCAATTCCTATTTTAATAGGAATTGGACTCCTACTTTTTCCGACGGCAACAAAAAATCTTCGTCGGATGTGGGCTTTTCCCAATATTTTATTGTTAAGTATAGTTATGATTTTTTCGGTCGATCTGTCTCTTCAGCAAATAAATAGAAGTTCTATCTATCAATATGTATGGTCTTGGACCATCAATAATGATTTTTCTTTCGAGTTTGGGTACTTTATTGATTCACTTACCTCTATTATGTCAATATTAATCACTACTGTTGGAATTTTTGTTCTTATTTATAGTGACAATTATATGTCTCATGATCAAGGATATTTAAGATTTTTTGCTTATATGAGTTTATTCAATACTTCAATGTTGGGATTAGTTACTAGTTCGAATTTGATACAAATTTATATTTTTTGGGAATTAGTTGGAATGTGTTCTTATCTATTAATAGGTTTTTGGTTCACACGACTCGCTGCGGCAAACGCTTGTCAAAAAGCATTTGTAACTAATCGGATAGGCGATTTTGGTTTATTATTAGGAATCTTAGGTTTTTATTGGATAACGGGAAGTTTCGAATTTCAAGATTTGTTCGAAATATTTAATAACTTGATTTATAATAATGAGGTTCATTTTTTATTTGTTACTTTATGTGCCTCTTTATTATTTGCCGGCGCAGTTGCTAAATCTGCGCAATTTCCCCTTCATGTATGGTTACCTGATGCCATGGAGGGGCCTACTCCCATTTCGGCTCTTATACATGCTGCCACTATGGTAGCAGCGGGAAT